TCACAAAGAAAAGGGGAAGTGACTTGGACAAAAAGGGAAGTGACTTGGACAAAAAGAGAGGAAGTGACTTAGACAAATCTTGTTTGTCGATAGCCTCGGACCAATCAATCGAATATTGATTAATACGTAATCGATTGAACACTACTTGAAAACGGTTCTTCTGTTCAGAAACGAAATGTTCCAAATGTTCCTGGAAATTCTTGCTCCCATTGGAACATTTGTATCTATATGCATCAGGATCCCGATTCATGGATCTCTCGGTTCGAGAAATAAGAGGATCAAACCATTTCTTCTGACTCTTTTTCAAATTCGATAAATGTTGGTTGATCGTATATTTCATTATAGTTATATGATTCAGAGTATCATTTCCTATTCGATCCCTTTGAATTCCATATTCGAAGTTGCGATCGGATCTATTCATTAAAAAGAATCGATTCGATACATTTCTTATGTACCCATAGGTGCTATATTGGATTTGAATCAGATTTCGGATCAATCTATATTGATTGACTGCCTCCATTATGTTGTTGCTAGCAAATACCGCTGTTTTTAGTTTTGGATCTTCCAAATCATTCCCGCAGTAGATCCGGACCGATTTTTTTCTGATCCTTCGATAAAAAGATTCATTCTCTTCATAAAAAAGAGGAGGTAGAACCAATAAAGATTTCTTTTTCGATTCATCTCTGGAGTTGAATACCTCATTCAAGAATTTTTTTTGATCCAACCCGTAGGAATCAATAGAAAAGGCAAATCCCCTATGATACACCAGATCCGGCTCGGTTATTGATAGAGTGAATAGATCTGCCATTTCTTGAAATCTCTCTTCTGATTCAAAATCGTGGTGTAACGTGTATCCCCCTTTGTTCCGGTCATGGAATAGATGAAATAAATCAAAAAATGGATTTTTTTTCAAGAATGAAATCTTATTGGAACTGTCCATATCCGGTTCATCCTTCGGAACCATATCACATCCCGGATCTGATGAAATAGGATGAATTGAGGCGGTATTTTGTAAATACGTAATTATCTTGAATATATCAACCATTTCTTTATTTTCCGATCGCCTGGAAGGGACAAAAGAAACATCTTGTTTTTTCTTCAAAAATTTCTGATCTCTAGTGGACCTCTCAGTAGGATTCGAACCCAGATGAAGTTCTGACCATCTGTCAGAGAAAAAAGAACGAATTGATCTTGTAGGATTCCCAAGAAATTCTTCGATTTCTTCCGGAAGCAGATGATCATTCATCTGCTTCTCACGTTCCGTGAATAGCCGGGACATTGAGGAAGATCCAAAAAGGCATTTCGGGAATCGATCTGATTCTATCTCTGTTCGTTCCGTTTGAAGAAAGGAAGGATCCAAAAGAATCGATCTTTCTTTTAGTTGCTGAATCTCTGTTTGATCGATCAATGTGTGATATTCCGAATCCTCATTTCTAATGGAATCGAAATGATCTATGGATTGATCAGAAGATCCTTTCAATTGGCTAGAATCCCTTACTTGAACGAAAATAGATCTTGTGGAATCATATTGAATATTTGACAATACATTCCGTACCTTGCTAAAAAACCGATCCTTGTTTACCAACCACACATTGTCTAACCAAATCAAATTCTCTCTCGATACGTTCCTCAAAAAATCCGATTCGTGCTGATTCTTCCCCCAACTAACGAAGAGATCTTGGCGGAATTGCCACATATGAAATTGAGCACAATTTTGCAAAGAAATACCCCACTTGTTTCTCGAGAAGAGATGGGAAACATGCTCAATATCATTTGATTGAATAGTTGCCTCAGCTCCTTGTTGTTTGAAGAAAACCTCCCCTTCAATTGGTCTTTTTTCACGAAAAGCAGACATGAGATAACAAATCAAGTCTTTCCCTAAGATTTCGAATAGCTGTCCCGAATTCAAGTTGATTATGTTTCGCTTCTTCCTCGGAGAAAGACGATCAAACAATTCCCAATCATGGTCCTTGCGGATCGGATCATCCGTATAGGATAAAAAAAGAAACTCCAGATATTTGCTATCTTTCTCTTTGAATGAGATCTCAATTCCAGCTACGGTTTCATTAGATATCTTACAACTAGAATCCCTCTTTTTTCCGATCCGGTTCCTCCACCACCGCGAACTCCGGTTAGATTCAGGCATGATACACTTTTTATTTATTGGGAGAACCCAAGTACTCTCTTGCGGATCCATGAAACAGCTCTCAGAAATCTTTTTCCCTTTTGGAAGATACAGGAGCGAAACAATCAACCTATTGATATTGGAAGACCAAAAAGATTCTTCCAATGTCTCATTTCTGGGTCCAATGGAATTCATAGGTATAGGAAGAATAGGTATAGGAAGAAGCCCCATCAAATAGAGATTTTTTCTTTCGACCATCTTTCGATTGTTAATACGAGATATAAGGACCGCTACTACAAGCAGTACTACACCTTTGATCGTGAAATATCGATTGCTTGTTGAACCCCGTGAATCACGTGAAAGTAGGATACTCCA